TAGGCCAAACTACCTGAGCACTGGGTCCAATGTGAGTAGGATCACTTAGCCATGCTTCATAATTGGAAAAACGGGCACCATGAAAGTACATCCCACTCAACCAAAGAAAGATAATGGAGAGTTGCCCGAAATGAGCACTAAAGACTTTTCGAGAGATCTCCTCCAAATCACCCGTATGACTATCGAAATCGTGAGCATCAGCATGTAGGTTCCAGATCCAAGTGGTAGTATCAGGGCCCTTAGCTAGTGTTCTTGAGAAATGGCCGGGTCTGGCCCATTCTTCAAAAGATGTTTTTACAGGATCCCTATCCACAACAATTTTTACTTCTGGTTCCGGCGAACGAATAATCATTAAGTCCTCCTCTTTCCGGACAAGACATACAAAGAGACCCGCCAACTGTCTTTTTAGTGAATCTTTGAAAGATAGATTTTGAAAGATAGATATTATGATTAGTTCTTTTCTTTACTATCTACCGTTCTTCTATTTTTTTTAGTTATTCACTGGAGCAATTATATATTGAAGTCAATCCGAGGCAAGTGTTCGGATCTATTATGACATAAAGATTAGGTGCCTAACGGACATTCTTTGCCTTGAAAAACAAGTATTTCCCGACGTAAGAAAAAAAAAATATTTTTGAAATTTAAGAAACTGGTGTATTTTTTTTGAAGGTATAAGCTCCTCTATACATCTACTTTCCTTGAGCATAATATAGGGTTTTTATTTTATTCTAAATTCCAAGATAACTCATTAGAATTATTAATAAGACAGTCCTGATATATTAGCAATATTTATATTGCCACTATTTTTTCTTTTTATTCACTTTATTACTTCTATTCTAGACCCTATCCCTATGGTTTATCCTTATGAAATATCATATAAAATAGAAGGTAGAAGAAAGGGATATAATGAAATTCTTGATTCGATCTTACGACCTAATTTATTTGATTAATGGATGAACAACCAAACCACCCATTTTATGAAAAATAAGGAGCGTGCTCTTATTCAAATTCAAAGCGCTTCGTAATCTTCAACCAGTTCTGTGCTTCAATATAATTTCCCGGAGTAAGCGCTATAGCTTGTTTCCAATACTCAGCAGCTTGATCAAACCAAGCTTCTGCAATTTCCGAATCACCCTGTAGAATGGCCTGCTCTCCTCGGTCGGAATAGGCAGTTCCTTCCCTTAGAACCGTACTTGAGAGTTTCCTACCTCATACGGCTCATAAATTGCTATCTTAATTTCCCCTATCTTAACTGAATTCGATTTCTCAAAAATCGATCGAATTTTTTGGGGGGTTAAGCAGAAGAAGTTAATTACCTAAGTTTCAAACCCTAATTTTTATCCATAATCAGTTTGATCTTTTTTCCCACCTTCAGAAGAATGAAGCATAGATAGATCTAGAGCCTTCGTTCGAATTTTCTGAAAGGTAACTATCCCGGTTTCATATATGAAATCTCTATAGAATCCTTGAAAAAGACTTTTTTCCATAAGAAAGAAAAAAGAACTTACTATCTTTGGGATCTGATACTACACCGCTGCTTAATCCCTTAGTGGATCGGCTCTATTACATAAGCGGATTCCTAAATTTGACCCCATATCATGGGATAAGATAAGTAAGCAGTTTTTTTTTAGTTGTATCGACCCAGTCGCTCACTAATTGATCTTTACGGTGCTTTCCCTATCAATTTGAGAACTTTATCCATAGAGTAGTAGTATAGGCGATACTTTCTTCCTTTTTTGATTCTCTTGAAGTGTCCTTCCTTCCTACAGCTGATAGGGAAAAATCGTTGTTTTTACGATCCCTATGTAGAAAGCCCTTTTTTTTTCTAGTATTTACTAGAAAATTTGATCCTCTCTTTTTTTCTTTCTATAGTGGAGATAGTCGCACGTAATGACAGATCACGGCCATATTATTAAAAGCTTGCGGTAAGAAGGGGTTTCGTTCTAGTGCCCGGAAATAATATTCCAAAGCCTTTGTATGCTCTCCATTGCTTGTGTGTATAAGTCCTATGTTATAGAGTATATAACTTCGATCATAGGGGTCGATTTCTAGTCGCGTAGCTTCATAATAATTTTGCAAAGCTTCCGCATAATTTCCTTCGGATTGAGCCAACATCCGTTACGGTCGTTCATTCTATTCAAAAAATCTCCGTTCCAAAACCGTACATGAGGTTTTCATCTCATACGGCTCCTCCCTTCTGTACATAGTACTAAGCGAAATAATCTATAGAATCAAAATAGAATTAGTCCCGTCTCATTATGAATCGAAAGGGGCTGGTATTTTTCCAAGAAATCTCTAGCCAACCTTCTCGCAAGAGGTTTTTCTTAACACCAATGAATTTTATTAATGCTAGAAAAAAACAATAGCTCCAAGAATTTATTTGTTCTCAACGCCCCCTATTTAGAGGAATTAGCCACTTCAACGATCTTTGATGGTTATAGGGGTATCCAAAGTACAAACCTGATGGTTGTTTGTTATCCCAACCATTCTTCCCAACCCTGATATGGATCAGGAAAGGGTTAATTTCTAACAAAGTTTTTCTCTTGTTGATTCCTTTCCTATTTCTAGGTGTAGTGCTTTTCTCCTCTATGCTGCCTACTGGTACTAATAGAGTAGAGTTGGCCTGTAATCCATAACCTATCCTGTAGGTATAACCTTTCGCTCAATACTCAAATCTATAATTGAAGCATCTGAGGCCGCATCAATCGAGGATACACGACAGAAGGAATTGTTAGTTCACCTCACCTTCCCGAAGCGTGGGTTTGCTTTACTAATATTGTTCTCTCTATGTGAACCCCCTCTCTTTCTCGGAAGACTAAGGTGTAGGTAGGGCTAAAAAAAACAAAAAAAAAGCGTCAAATCGCACCATCTCTATAATAAGTAAATGCCTTTTTTTCTCCTGAGGTTGTCGGAATTATTCGCAATAAAATATTGGCTACAATTGAGAAGGTCTTATCAATGAAATTTCCATTTGCGCGGGATCTAGGCATAATTCCCAACCCATTCTATATAGAATTGTTTTCATTCCTTCACAAAATAACATAAAAACAAACACATTCGATTCTTATAAATCGATCCATCCCTATGCTCTAAATCCATATGCTTTAAATGGATAAGAGAGATATGGATTTTCCGCGCAGCTCAAATTGTATCCTTTTTATTCTGCTTGGACAAGAGGAGATATGAAATATTTGACTAAGACTGGATTTCATTCCACTTTCCTATTTCTCAACAATAACTTCTCTCATCAGCTATTTCGTGTTTGCAAAGTCATTAATTGTCTCATACCCTATTTTGGATTTCAATAGTATGGCGTAGCGTACCTTATGCAAACAGAATTCTAAGGTTTCTTTATTTTATTATGCAATAAGAAGAAAAGAAGAATTCTTCCATTCTCTTGCGGGAAAACCCAAACTAAAACTTTTATAAGGAGCGCAATTCCTGGTAAAAAAAACCTAGGATCCTTCCACTTACAGCAAAAGTAATTTTTCCAATAGAACTATGGAACCCCCGAGCGGTTGCGGTTGTACCTGTACTGCAGGAATAAGAAAACTCGCTATTCACTCAGTTTATTTTCCATAATAAGATTATTGTAGGAGAGATGGCCGAGCGGTTGAAGGCGTAGCATTGGAACTGCTATGTAGACTTTTGTTTACCGAGGGTTCGAATCCCTCTCTTTCCGTTTTTCTTAATTTATCAACGTTAACGAGCACAATGTAACAAATCAAATAACAATTTATTCCAGCAATAATATCTTATTTAATAGAAATTTTCTATAGCAAATTACTGTCGGATGTAAAATATACATATAGGAAAAAAAAGATCCTAGGGTTAATCCATTTTTGCTAGTTGAGTGGGAAAATACGAATTAGTGGTCTTACGAATTAGTGGTCTTAGGTCGAGTTAGTTCGGGGGAAAGGTAAAGGTAAGGGGAAGAAAATTCTATGAACCTTTCTTTTTTTTGTTAAGTTCAAGTCTGACGAGAGTAATATTCTACAACTAACAACTCATTTATTTTGAGACCAACCCACTTCCTATCTAGAATTTTATTTACTAGTCCTTTATATTCTAATGTGTCAATCGTCAAATGCTTTGGCAATTTCCCTGGGTCAGATGAAGCAATATAATTTTGAACCAGACCTTTTGATCTTTCGTTATCTTTCGTAGTAATAATATCTCGGGGTTTGCAACGAAAACTCGGTATATTGACTATACGACCATTAACTAAAATATGTCTATGGTTTACTAATTGGCGGGCCCCAGGAATGGTTGAGGCCATACCCAATCGAAAAAGGATATTATCCAAACGCATTTCAAGTAATTGTAGTAAAACCTGGCCTGTTGACCTTTTTGCTTTTCCAGCGATATGTACATATCTAAGTAATTGTCGTTCTGTCAGACCATAATGAAAACGCAATTTCTGTTTTTCTTGAAGACGAATACGATATTGCTCCTTTTTACCAGAATGGAATTTTTTTTTCAGATTACTTCCGGATTTAGGTGTTTTTCTAGTGAGTCCTGGTAAAGCTCCCAGACGGCGTATTTTTTTTAAACGAGGTCCTCGATAACGGGACATGAAGACTCCTTTTTTATTTTATTGAAATTTCATTTTACACAATTAATTTCATTGTATTTACATTACAGAATACATCGAAATTAAAACTGAATTAAACTACAGGATAAACAGAGTAAAATCAACTAAAGTACCACAAAAAATCGAATTTCATCAAAATCTGTATTTTTTGTATATATATTATTTATTTTATTGTTTTGTATCTAGCAAAATAGTAAGGTAGAAAACATAAAAGATCCTGGATTCTCCATTTAATTCGGAAAAAAAAAGATATTTTTGTTCGTAGAACATCGATAGAGAAAAAAAGCCGACTATCGGATTTGAACCGATGACCCTCGCATTACAAATGCGATGCTCTAACCTCTGAGCTAAGTGGGCTTACATAGCAGAAATAGTGTAACAAATAGAAATAGGTATAGTATAGGAAATCCGTAAAATCTCAGATCTTAGTTATTAATCTTAGCTATTAACTAGATTCTAAATTTTAAGTTCTACTTATCTTATAAAAAAAACTAAAACTTCTTAAAGATAAAGTTACCTTGATAGGCTTAACTAGAAGATATCTTTAAATAAAATTAAAAAATTTATTGAATTTTCTTTTTATTTCTCTAATTCGCAAATCCATTTTTCTATTTTTTCTATATATTCTATTTTTTCTATATAGAATAGAATTGATTCCTATTTCTATAATGGAATTGGATTTCAGATATTTTCAATTTGATATGGCTCCGACGAATAATCTAATACATAGAAAAGAATAATATATATGAAAGATATAATAAAGAGAAAATACGACTTTATTGGCATTTTAATTCGATCATTATCGACTTTTTTTTGAGATATTTTTTTATTTGTTAATAATTTGAGAATTCCTATTTCACTAAGGGGAACATAGAGTGATAGCAAATAAAATAGCTAATTCTGATTAGAAAAAAAAAAAGAATAAATATCAAGCGTTATAGTATGATTTCAAATACTATAAAAAAGTAATACAGTAGGGGGGGGGAGAGAAAAACTTTGGGATATATTGATTCGGATTGAATTGGAAATACCTCAACGATACAATCAATTCAATTCTGAATTGCAATAAGCAAGTGGGGTCTCTCAAATAGAGTCGAACTGCTAGACTACGTCGAGTGATGAATTCAATAGATTCAAAAAAAAACTAAGAGATGGATGAAATTACACAAGGAATCCTTGTCTCAAAGAAGAGGAAAATGGGGATATGGCGAAATCGGTAGACGCTACGGACTTGATTGTATTGAGCCTTGGTATGGAAACCTGCTAAGTGGTAACTTCCAAATTCAGAGAAACCCTGGAATTAAAAAAGGGCAATCCTGAGCCAAATCCGTGTTTTGAGAAAACCAGGAGGTTCTCGAACTAGAATACAAAGGAAAAGGATAGGTGCAGAGACTCAATGGAAGCTGTTCTAACGAATCGAGTTAATTACGTTGTGTTGTTAGTGGAACTCCTTCTAAATTTGAAGGAAGGGCTTTATACATCTAATAAAGTGGATTAATCGGACGAGGACAAAGAGAGAGTCCCATTCTACATGTCAATACTGACAACAATGAAATTTCTAGTAAAAGGAAAATCCGTCGACTTTATAAGTCGTGAGGGTTCAAGTCCCTCTATCCCCAAACCCTCTTTTATTCGCTAACTATAGTATTTATCCTCTTTTTTCCTTTTTATCAATTTAAGATTCATTAGCTTTCTCATTCTACCCTTTCCCAAAGGAGTGCGAAGAGAACTCAATGGATCTTATCCTAGAATAGATTTCTTTTTTATTCGAGTATCGGGAAGGAATCCCGGTTATTAACTCTATTTTTAAGTATTATTAAGTAAGCCATATACAATAAGTAAGCCATATACAATGCGTAGGACTACCTCCCCCCATTTTCAAATTTGAAATTTAAAATAGTTTATTTAATTGATTTTTTAATCCCTTTAATTGACATAGATACAAATCCTCTACTAGGATGATGCACAAGAAAAGGTCAGGATAGCTCAGTTGGTAGAGCAGAGGACTGAAAATCCTCGTGTCACCAGTTCAAATCTGGTTCCTGGCAGAGAAAAAAAAGATCTACCGAATAGGTATTGATACAAATACCTTGAGATGGATTGGGATACAATACATATTCGTTCATAATATAAATAGAGTATAGTATGATTTATTCATCTAAGTGGATAAGTCTATAATCTAGAAGCACTTCTTTTTCTTTTTAGAAATGGTAAAAATTTAATATATCTTTTCTTTATGGTACAGAAGGAGGTGAGATTAGGCTCCCCTTTATTTTTTTTTTCATTTCTTAATTTTGTATTCTGCTATTCCGATGAATCTTTTTTTAGTCTTGTTTATCTTATCTTACTTTCCTAGTTGTGCTAAGTCATGCGCGCGATACAAAGTTCGGGGTAGAGAACTTCTTTGAATCATCCTATTTTTCTGTTTATTCTGAAGAAAATTAATATCTGATTTTCAAAATAGGGAATCGAAATAAAACCCTTTTTTTGCTCAGTCTATCTGGACTGCTTTTGTATAATAGGAATTAATTAGAAATAGGTATTCGGTTTGATCTAGGAAGAGAACGTAAAAATATTCCTTGACTTGAATAAAATCTAGAGTTGTGTTGTATAAGTGAGCATGAATTTCTTATCATTCAATGAGCATCTTGTATTTCATAAAAATTGGGGGTTATATAGTCCTTACGTAAGGGCCAGCCTATCCAACTTTCAGGCATTAGGATACGTTTAAGGCGCGGATGATTATCATAAGAGATTCCCACCATATCATAAGACTCGCGTTCTTGAAAATCGGCACTTCTCCAAATCCAGAAGACAGACGGAATTCTAGGATTATCCTTTTGGGCAAAGACTTTTATGCAGACTTCTTCTGGATTATCTATGCCATACTGTATTCTCGTAAGATG